AAGATGTTAATCGTAAGCAAGAAGATTGTTTACGAAGAAACAACAAGAAAAATTCATATTCTGATACATAAGAGTTATATAGGAATCGAGATAGTCTTTTATTTTCTTTTGAAAAAAGAAAAATGGATTTCATTGAAGTAATAAGACTATTCCAATTTGAATAATAGTTGAGAAAGAATCGCAATAAATGCAAAGATGGAACATCTTGGATCCGATATTCAAGGAGTTGAACCAAGATTTCAAAATGGATAGGATAGGGTATTTCTATATGTGATAGATAATGTAAATGCAAAAATTTGTCTTCTAAAAAGGGAAATATGGAATGAATAGATCGTAAATTTTGAAACTTTGGTATTTCTTTTTCTTCCGGACAAGATAATTGTCCTAGCGAGAATGGGATTTCTACAACGATTGCAAACCCCTCAGATAGAATCTGAGAATAAAACTCAGAATAAAAATGATTGCTGTGATCCAACAATCGATCTTGGTTAGGATAATTAACCGAATTAATCCAAAAATTCTGCTGATACATTCGAATAATTAAACGTTTCACAAGTAGTGAACTAAATTTCTTGTTATTACAACCAATAATTTCCACAGGTTCGGAACTATTTAATACATAATCATGGGCAAATGCATAAATATATTCCTGAAAGAGAAATGGGTAAACAAAGTATTGTTGACGAGATTTCTGTTTTTCTGAATACCCTTCGAATTTTGCCATTTGTATTTCTACTTGAATCAGAGAAAAAAAGCATTTCTCGATTTATCAAATGATGATACATAGTGCAATATGGTCAGAACAGGGTGTTCCATTTTTTAAAACAAACCCTGAAAAGAAAAGGAGTCTAATACATAGATCTTTTTCTGCTCCTTTTCTATCTAATTAGTTTATGTTTGTTCTAATTACAAAAAAGAACAAATCTTTTATTTTTGCAGGCCAATCGCTCTTTTGACTTTGGAATACAGTCTCTTTATCAATATACTGCTTCTTTTACACATTCAATTCATAACATTCCTTTTCAATCCATAATCAAGAATAATTAGGATTCCTAAAAAAAAATGAAAGGGTCCACCGATAGGAAAACCCAACCTTCCCCCGCATCAGGCACTAATCTATTTTTAACGTCTAATTAGATCGGGGAATCATTTCAATTAAGAAGTTAAGCTCGTTGCTTTTTATTTTACCAGAATTAGAGCCAGGCTCTATCCATTTATTCACTAGACCCAGAAAATCGGAATTTTTTTATTCAAAAAAAAAAGAAATTGATTTTATTACGACATGCTATTTTTTCCATTCATTACCTTTGAGGATCAGTCGTGGTCTTCTAGACTCTACCAAGAGTCTGGACGAATTTGTTGCTTCATCCAAATGTATAAAAGATCATAGTCGCACTTAAAAGCCGAGTACTCTACCATTGAGTTAGCAACCCAGATAAAATAGGATCTTAGATACGATCGAAATCAAAAAATCGATGGAATTACACCGGCCGCTCCTGACAAAACATTGAATTAGCAAGACAGCAAAAGAAAGGTTTTATCACCCATTAAAAACACTCAAATAGCAAAATAAACAGATCGGTTAAATTTCACTAAGGTTAAAAAAAGAGTGGCCCCAATCATAATAGCAAAATTGTTATTTTTTTAACATTTAAATAGAAAAATGTTATATGAAAGTACATGCAAGGGGGGGCAACCCCATCATTTGAGCAAAGTGTAGACAGAAATACCTAATATGTAGTGACGATAAAGAGACCTATCTAGCTACAAATTCTAGCTGTTAAATAGACCTTTGTCAATAGAAATACAATGGTAAGAAAACCAATTAGATACAAATAAGGAAATTAAATAAGGGCTTTTGTTGGATTGGCACGATATAAATGCAGCAAAAAAATAGGACTAAAAAAGAGGTAAATTGTGTCTAAATAATTAAGGGATATTAATGACCCTCCCCTACTTTTTTATTTTTTATTCATTTAGTTCTTCAATTAGCTCAAAGTTCTTTCTTTATATTTAAAGAATTCTGCTTTCCTTAAAATATCATAAACAGTTCTTGTAGGTTGAGCACCTTTTTCAAGGAAATAGAGAATAGCTGGAACATTTAAACAAGTTTGATTCTTTATGGGATCATAAAAACCAACTTTTTGAAGATCTCTTCCTTCTCTTCGAGATCGAACATCAATTGCAACGATTCGATAGACAGCTTATTGGGATAGATGTAGATAAACAATGCCCCCCCTAGAAACGTATAGGAGGTTTTCTCCTCATACGGCTCGAGAAAATGATTCGAATTTCTATCTATAAGATAGAAATCTGACTATGACTTGCATTAATTTCCTTATAGAAGAAAAAACAAATTTCATTTATACTCATGACTCAAGTTGGCTAATTTTGACTGACAGAATTCAAAAGAGAAATCCTTCGAAATTTTTTGAGTCGTCTCTAAACTCTTTTCTTTATCTCATCTCGAACAAATTGACTTTTATTCCTTATTCTGATCTAATTCTATTGTTGAGATGGTTGAAAATCATGTTTACTTGTTCCGGAATCCTTTATCTTTGATTTGTGAAATCCTTGGGTTTAGACATTACTTCGGGAATTCCTATTCTTTTTTCTTTCAAAAGAGTAGCAACATACCCTTTCTTTTTTTCTTATTTCCTTCAATAAAGCATTTTCCTCTTCTAGAGAAATCGAATATGAACGATTGATTCTAATAAACTTTTAATCGAAAAAGTTTTCCAATCTTCAAAAATTAGACTTTTCTTTTCTTATTTTAACCTTTCAATTTCTATATTAAGGATAGACTGACAAAGTTGGCCTAATTTATTAGTTTTCACTAACCCTAGATTCTTTCCCTTGATAAAAAATAAATTCTGTCTTCTCGAGCTCCATCGTGTACTATTTACTTACAAACAACCCAGCGCAAATTCGGTTCGGGACAAATAGAACAGACTATGTCGAGCCAAGAGCATTTTCATTATTATGAAAAATGGTGGATAGCAAAATCCACAATCGATCATCTCCTTCAAGTCGCACGTTGCTTTCTACCACATCGTTTTAAACGAAGTTTTACCATAACATTCCTCTAATTTCATTGCAAAGTGGTATCGAGAATTGATCCAATATGGATGGAATCATGAATAGTCATTGGTTCTGTATACTAATTCAAACTTGCTATCTATGGAGAAATATGGATAAAAGAAATAAGTATTTATTGGGGAAGACTCCGCAAGAATCCCATTTATTTAAACCCCTATTCTATCATATGAATGAAACATAGTTTGAAAAAGAGGAAAAAAATAGTTTGCTTAAGACTTATTTATTATTGAATTTCCATCCTCAACGGAGAACTCGAGATGATCAATCCTAAAATGAGAAGAATTAACTCTTCTCCAACAAATAAACTATGCCAATGAAAAGATTAACAGTTTTTTATTAGTTATAAACTTTTCATAGTTATTCGACTGGAATAACAGGAGTAACAAAAGAAAGAAAAAATGAAGTAAAAAAAATTAGTGTAAAGTAAAATTAAGGTCTTTGCTTTTACTTTTTACTTATAGCATTCTTTCTTTTAGGTAACAGAAAGAACTAAAAATTAAAAATCAGAAAAGTATGATTTTTTTTTTGAATCCATTCTATTCTATTCAACGAACAGTTCTTACCTTATCCTTACCGGAATGGATCATTCCGGATATTTAAAGAATCACAAATCAAGATCGTTTTCGCTTAACCAAAGAAAAACCCCTCTTTTTTACTAAGAATACAACAAAACAAAAATCTATCTGTATGATAAAGGGATAGATCTGATTTTTTATACAGTGTTTTCCCTCATAAATTTATGTTTTTCAATCAATTCCAAAGTCGAGTAGACAAAATATATGAATTTATCTCTAATCCTCACATTCCATTGATTTAGAAATAGATATTTGCAAATCAGATAATGCCTAAAATAGAAAAATCTAGTCTCTATCCGTAGAATGGAAACCCCCTTTTCTTCACATTAGGTGTCAAATGTATCCTGTAAGAATTCCCACTTCATGGATACAGAGCATAAAGTTTATCTAAAAAGTTCGAATTTCAAAACACATATTCAAAACACATACACATATGAGTAATGAGTAGTAGGAGCATATCTTGAATGTGCCTGACAGACAAAAATTTTTAATGAAAAATAAAGCTATTCCATTTGACTGGACTTGACACTTGATTTTGTTTTCTGAGAAAGAAAAAGAATCCTTAGAAATGCATCTAATTTAAGAGTTCATAAGAAATAATTATTCTCTTTAATAAGCTTTTGTGTCGTGCAGGGCACAATATGATTCTATCTTTAGTTTCATGAAAAAAAAATCTGGGACGGAAGGATTCGAACCTCCGAATAACGGGACCAAAACCCGCTGCCTTACCACTTGGCCACGCCCCATTTCTTTTATGCGACACTAATAAACAGTATTTTTATTATATATTATTCGTCAATCCCACTTCAATTACCTAAAAAACGAGGGATATTTTCTTGCTAGGATTCTAAACATGCGGATAATATAGAATCCAAAAAATGCATTGATCATTGCATGGAATTCTATTAAGATATTATATGAAAGTCGAATTTCTTCCATTCTCATTTGAGAATGCGAATACAAGGAGGTATTTTGTGTTTGGGAAAGTGCGAAGAAAAAAGGATTTTGAATCCACCTTTTCTTTTCCTTTTTCCCTTAGAAAAATAACTCAATTAAAATCCAATTATCTACTCTACAAGAACGAAATGCTTGTTATGCCTAATATACTTAGTTTAACCTCTATCTGTTTTAATTCTGGTCTTTATCCGACTAGTTTTTTCTTAGCTAAATTACCCGAAGCTTATGCCATTTTCAATCCAATCGTGGATGTTATGCCTGTCATACCTGTACTCTTTTTTCTATTAGCGTTTGTTTGGCAAGCTGCTGTAAGTTTTCGATGAAATCTTTACTATTCTGTTCTGTCTCCAAAATGGAATGATGTATTCATTCCAAAAAAATGAAAAACTGTAGAAGAGCCGAGAAGTCTTATATTATAAAATAAACTTTCGATTCTAAAATTCAAATTCTTCTACATTGAATGTATAGCTGCAACAATAAATTTGGATCAGCCTTTCTACCCCCTGCACCTACATTGAGTAGTTTAGGTACCCACACAATACTTAAACTAATTTTTTATATTGATAAGACTGCTTATTAGAAAGCAATTCTTGCAATTTTTTTTAAGAATTGATTTTTGCATTCTTTAGGTGTCAAAATAAAAAAACCATCCTAATGGATCTGTGCGGTAAGGAAAAACGGGTAATCTATTCCTTAAAAAAAAATCTTGGAGATTATGTAATGCTTACTCTCAAACTCTTTGTTTATACAGTAGTGATATTCTTTGTTTCCCTCTTTATCTTTGGATTCTTATCTAATGACCCAGGACGTAATCCTGGACGTGAGGAGTAAAAATCCAAAATTTTTGGGAATTTTTTCTTACAAATTGGATTTATTTCGTACATTTATCTATGAGAAAATTCGGGGGTTAGAATTCCTTACAATTCGAAAGTCCCAAACGATCCCAGGGGGCGGAAAGAGAGGGATTCGAACCCTCGGTACAAAAAAATTGTACAACGGATTAGCAATCCGCCGCTTTAGTCCACTCAGCCATCTCTCCCCGTTCCAAATCGAAAGGTTTTCGTGATATGACAGAGGCAAGAAATAACGATGACAAAAAATCCTTCCTTTTTTCATTTCAAACGTGCATAAAAATTATATTGCCAATTCCATTTTAGTTATATTCTTTTTTCTTAATGTTAATAAAAAAAAGGAGAAAATTCTTGTTTCTTCTTTCTAAAATTCGATATAGGCTAAGAGACAATCAGATATATTTTCTCTTCAGCGGGCATTTCCCTATAGGACTTGTTAGAATAAAACAAGCAGGTTATAGAAAAAAATTCTTATCAAACCTACCATAAAATTGGAAAGAAAAATAAAGTAAGTAGACCTGACCTCTTGAATGATGCCTCTATCCGCTATTCTGATATATAAATTCGATGTGGATGAAATTGTTGTATAAGCGGATTTTTTGTATTTCCTTAGACTTAGACCGCACAAGGCAAGAATTTTTCGCTATTTATGATTTCATATTCTTGTTACTAGATGTTCTATAGGAATAAGAAGAAATCGCAACTCTTTTCCGTTACACATAAAAATGGATTTCGAAAGTCCATTTTTCTTTTCAATATCTTTCTTTTTTTTTTTCAGAATCCTATTTTTGTTCTTCCACCCATGCAATAGAGAGCGAATGAGAAAAGAGGGGTTATTTTTCCCTTAAAAGATAGGCTTTGAAATAGGAATCATAGAATAATGCTGAATTCAAATGTTTATTTCTTTATTTCTATAGTATAAGAAAAATGAATCTAATGAAATTCATGGATTTACCACGACTTCGGTTGTGACCCCATAGATAAAAATGCAAAACTTCTATCTTCGAGACCATTGAAAAAGGGCATTGAACGAAAAAGAAATCGTCCACAGATAATCAAACTATCATATGCCTTGGAAGTAATATGAGGTGCTCGGAAATGGTTGAAGTAATTGAATAGGAGGATCACTATGACTATAGCCCTTGGTAGAGTTACTAAAGAAGAAAATGATCTATTTGATATTATGGACGACTGGTTACGAAGGGACCGTTTTGTTTTTGTAGGATGGTCCGGCCTATTGCTCTTTCCTTGTGCTTATTTCGCTTTAGGGGGTTGGTTTACAGGGACTACTTTTGTAACTTCTTGGTATACCCATGGATTGGCTAGTTCCTATTTGGAAGGTTGCAATTTCTTAACGGCAGCGGTTTCCACCCCTGCCAATAGTTTAGCACACTCTTTGTTGCTACTATGGGGACCAGAAGCACAAGGGGATTTTACTCGTTGGTGTCAATTAGGTGGTCTGTGGACTTTTGTCGCTCTCCATGGGGCTTTTGCACTAATAGGTTTCATGTTACGTCAATTTGAACTTGCTCGGTCTGTTCAATTGCGGCCTTATAATGCAATTTCATTCTCTGGTCCAATCGCAGTTTTTGTTTCCGTATTCCTTATTTATCCACTGGGACAATCTGGTTGGTTCTTTGCACCGAGTTTTGGTGTAGCAGCTATATTTCGATTCATCCTTTTTTTCCAAGGATTTCATAATTGGACGTTGAACCCCTTTCATATGATGGGAGTTGCCGGAGTATTAGGTGCAGCTCTGCTATGCGCTATTCATGGGGCTACTGTAGAAAATACTCTATTTGAAGATGGTGATGGTGCAAATACCTTCCGAGCTTTTAACCCAACTCAAGCGGAAGAAACTTATTCAATGGTCACTGCTAACCGCTTTTGGTCCCAAATCTTTGGTGTTGCTTTTTCCAATAAACGTTGGTTACATTTCTTTATGCTATTTGTACCCGTCACCGGTTTATGGATGAGTGCTATTGGCGTAGTTGGCCTGGCTCTGAACCTACGTGCCT